ATTATAATTATTTATTTTATATATTTTATATATTAATTTTTATATTAAGGTTAATTATTTAATTTATATTTTTTTATAATAATGATTTAATTAGTATAATTATTAAATTTATTTTTTAATGAATTCAACAAATATTTATTTCCAACTGTTTAACAAAAACATTTCTTTAAGTTTATAATTTAAGGTATTTCCTGCTCAATGATTATTTAAATAGCTGCAGTATTTTGACTGTACAAAGGTAGCATAATAATTAGTTTCTTAATTAGGAACTGGAATGAATGGATTAATGAGAAATATATTTTATTTATTTTAAATTTAAAACTTAATTTTTAGGTAAAAAAGCTTAACTGTTTTTTAGGGACGAAAAGACCCTATAGAACTTAATTTATATTAATTTTTGTTTTTAGTTATTGTTATTTGTAATTTAAATTTTTGTTGGGGTGACAAATAAAAATTAACTTTATTTAAAAAATTCATTAATTTATGATTATTTGATCCTTAATTTAGATTAAAAGTGAAAGTTACCTTAGGGATAACAGCGTAATTTTAATGGGGAGTTCTTATTTATATTAAAGTTTGCGACCTCGATGTTGAATTAAGAAAAGTATAAGGGGTAGGTTCTTTATAGTCTAAGTCTGTTCGACTTTTAAATTCTTACATGATTTGAGTTCAAACCGGTGTAAGCCAGGTTGGTTTCTATCTTAAAATATTATTTATTTTCTTAGTACGAAAGGACCAGTTAATACAATAATTATTGTTAATTTTTGATTGATTTGGCAGATTAATGTATTAAATTTAGAATTTAATTAAGTAATAATTATATTACATTCAATAATTTATTTTTTAACTTCTATTTTTTTAATTTTAATGGTTATAATTTCTGTGGGGTTTTTTACTTTATTAGAGCGTAAGGTTTTAAGATATATCCAGTTACGTAAAGGTCCTAATAAAGTTGGGTATTTAGGTATTTTACAACCTTTTAGAGATGGAATTAAACTTTTTATTAAGGAGCAGTCTTGACCAATAAATTCTAATTTTTTGATTTATTATATTTGCCCCTTTTTTCTTTTGTTACAATCTTTATTTATTTGGGTTTTATTCCCGTATGTTTTAAATGTTATTAATTTTAACTATGGGCTTCTTTTTTTTTTGTGTTGTTCAAGTTTAAGAGTTTATGGTTTAATTATCAGAGGTTGATCTTCTAATAGAATTTATTCTATTTTAGGTGCTTTACGTAGAGTTTCCCAAGCTATTTCTTATGAGGTTTCTTTATCAATTATTTTACTTTCTTATTTTCTTTTAATTGAAAGTTATAATTTTTTAGATATATTTTACATCCAAAATAATTTTTGATTTTGTTTTATTTTTTTTCCATTATTTTTATGTTGGCTTTCTTGTTGTTTAGCTGAAAGAAATCGCACTCCTTTTGATTTTTCTGAGGGTGAAAGTGAATTAGTTTCTGGTTTTAATATTGAATATGGTGGTGGGGGATTTGCTCTATTGTTTATTTCTGAATATTCCAGAATTATTTTTATTTCTATGTTTTCTGTATTAATTTTTTTAGGTGGGAATTTTTTTAGTTTTATTTTTTCTTTAAGGATTATTCTGATATGTTTTTGGTTTATTTGGGTTCGTGCAACTTTCCCTCGTTACCGTTATGATAAATTGATATATCTTGCTTGAAAATGCTACTTACCATTATCATTAAATGGGTTAATTTTCTTTATTTTAATTAAGTTAGTAGTTTATTATCATTTTTTTTTGTAAAGTTATTAAAATATTCTATCTTATATTTTCAAAATATATGCTTTACATTTTAAGCTAAATAACTAATTGATTATTTTATCTCATATTTTTACTATTAATGGGTCAATAATAAAGTATATAAAATATAACATTGTTAGTATTATTCCTGTTAGGGTAAAGGGTAATTCTACTGGTCGAGCTCCGATTCATGTTAATAGAATAACTGTTGAAATAAATACCCAAAAGTTAATTTGTCTTAAAGGATAAAACATTAATCCTTTAAATTTTATTTTTATTGAAAATGGTAAAATTATTAAAATAAGAATTGATAAAAATAGAGCTAATACCCCACCCAACTTATTAGGAATTGAACGTAAAATTGCATATGCAAATAAAAAGTATCATTCAGGTTGAATGTGAATTGGGGTAACTATTGGATTTGCATGAGTAAAATTATCTGGGTCTGACAAAATATAAGGTTCTCTTAGATTTAATATAATTAAAATTGATAAAACGATTGTAAATCCTATTAAATCTTTAATAGAAAAGTATGGGTGAAAAGGAATTTTATCTATATTAGAGTTTAATCCAATTGGATTATTTGAACCTGTAATATGAAGAAAGAATAGATGAATAATTGTTAATATAGCAATAATAAAAGGTAATATAAAGTGTAGTCTAAAAAATCGTGATAAAGTTGCATTATCAACTGCAAATCCCCCCCATAATCAATTTACTATTATTGACCCAATATATGGAATAGCTGATAGTAAGTTAGTAATAACTGTTGCCCCTCAAAATGATATTTGCCCTCATGGTAGGACATATCCTAAGAAAGCTGTTGCTATAGTTATTAATAAAATAATAATTCCCATTAATCATGTTTTAATAAAGTTATATGACCCATAATATATACCTCGACCTGTATGAAGATATAAACATGTAAAAAATAATGAGGCTCCGTTTGAGTGAATAGTTCGTATAAGTCATCCATAGTTTACATCTCGTGTAATGTGACTAACTCTGGAGAATGCTATTTCAATATTAGCAGTATAATGTATGGATAGGAAGATACCTGAAATTAATTGGATAGTTAAACAAATACCTAAAATTGATCCAAAGTTTCATCATGATGAAAGATTTACAGGTGCTGGTAGGTCAATTAGTGAATAATTAATAATTTTAATTATTGGATTATATTTTCGAATTGCTTTATTCATCATAAGTTTTATAATTTAGATCGTAAAGGTCCTTTATAATGTTTAACAATTTTTGTGATTACAATTATTGTAAGAAGTAAATAATTTACTATTAAGATGGTTAATATAAATGATTTGTTATTATATAATTTAATTATTGATATTTGTTCAAATGAATTAATAAAAATTATTTCTTGATTTTCATTAATTTGATATTCTATTGTTTCATCTATGATAATTAAAATTATTATAGCTAAAAATGTTAGGTTTATATTTAATGAAAATTTTTCATTAGATGATACTCTTCTTATATACGTAATAATAATTAATAATCCCCCAATTATTATTAAAAATGTAATTATAGTAAATCATGATGAAACTAAGATTTTGTTTATAAAAAAAATAGTTATGGATGTTTGTAGAAGTAATATAATACCCATTCTTATAGGATTTTTTAATCATACAATTATTATTGAAATAATAATTATTATTTTTATAATCATTATTTTAATTTCAGTTAATAGTTTAATAAAAATTTAAGTTTTGGATACTTAAGATGTTAAAAAAATTTATTTAACTGATGTTTTAAGAAAATATTTCATTTTTAGTTTACAAAACTAATATTTTTAATTAAATTATTAAAGCAGTTGAATAATTTTTTATTAATATTTTTGTTTAGAATTATCTCATTAGTTTTTATACGTAAACATATTTTATTAGTTTTAATTAGTCTTGAATTTATTATTTTAATTTTACTTTTAGTTTCAATTATTTTTTGTTTAAAATATAATTTTACCTTTTATATTTATGTTATATTTATAACTTTGTTTGTTTGTGAGGGTGTGTTAGGATTAGGTTTATTAGTAAATATAATTCGTTGTCATGGTAATGATTATTTAAACTCTATGTTTCTATGATAAAGTATATTTTATTAATATTTTTTATGACCCCTTGTTTATTTATGAGTATATCTTGATATATATATCAAATTATAATATTGTTAGTTATAATTTTAATGATAATAAGTTTTAATAGTTCTTTTTTTTGTAATTTAAGTTATTTTTTGGGAATTGATTCTTTATCATATGGATTAATTATTTTAACTTTTTTTATTGGTTTTCTTATAATTAATTCAAGAAATAAAATTCAATTAAGTTCTTCTAACAATTTTTTTTTGGTTGTAAATTTAATATTAATTTTTTGTTTGTTTATAATTTTTTCTGTTTTAAATATTTTTATAATATATTTATTTTTTGAGTTTAGTTTAATTCCTCTTATAATTTTAATTTTAGGTTGAGGATACCAGCCTGAACGTCTTATTTCAGGTTTATACTTATTTTTTTATACTCTTTTTGCTTCTTTACCTTTACTATTAATTATCATAAACTTCTATTTAATTTTTAGAACCTTATTTTTTGATTTAATTTATTATTTAAATTTAAATTTTTTACTATATTTTTGTATAATTTTTGCTTTTTTAGTTAAATTACCTATGTTTATGCTACATTTTTGACTACCAAAAGCACATGTACAAGCGCCTGTTTCTGGTTCTATAATTTTGGCTGGTTTATTACTTAAAATTGGTGGTTATGGTATTATTCGTTTTAGTTTTATAAATGAATTTAGATTTTTTTTTTTTGGTTACACTTGATTTTCTGCTTGTGTAGTAGGTTCAGTATTAGTAAGACTAATTTGTTTATTTCAAGGGGATGTAAAGTGTTTAATTGCTTATTCTTCTGTTTCTCATATAGGAATATGTTTAATGGGTTTATTAACTATAACTAAGTGTGGAATAATTGGTTCTTTTTTAATAATAATTGGTCATGGTTTATGTTCTTCTGCTTTATTTTGTTTAGCTAATATAATATATGAACGATTAAGTAGACGTAGATTTTTTATTAATAAGGGGTTAATTTCTTTTATACCTAATTTATGTTTAATAATATTTATTTTATGTTCATTTAATATAAGATGTCCTCCAAGAATTAATTTTATTAGTGAAGTTTTTATTATGATTAGATGTATTAGATATTGATCACATTCTATTTATTATTTGTTATTTATTTCTTTTTTAAGAGCTTGTTTTAGATTTTATTTATTTAGATTTAGATATCATGGTCAATATTTTATAGTTTATAGTTATATAATTAACAGAGTTCGAGAGTATTTATTATTAGCTTTACATATTATTCCAATTTTTATATTAGTTTTTTTAATTGATTTAATTTTTTATTAAAGTAGTTTATAAAAAAATTAAGAATTGTGGTTTCTTAGAAATCTTTAATGGTCTTAAATTTTGATAAAAATTAATTTTTATTTAGTTTGATTTATAATAATATTAATTTCTTCTTTTTTATTATTTTATTTTGGGATATTATTAAATTTTAAGGATTTTACCATTATATTAGAGTTTTGTTTGTTTTCTGTTAATTCAATAAATGTAAATTATATTTTATTAGTTGATTATGTTTCTATAACATTTATATCAGTTGTTTTATTTATTTCTTCTATAGTTATTATATATAGATATAGATATATAGGGGGTTTATCTAATTCTTCCATTCGTTTTTTGTTTTTAGTTGTTTTATTTATTATTAGAATAGTTTTAATAATTATTAGACCTAATTTAGTTAGAATTATATTAGGTTGAGATGGTTTAGGTCTTGTTTCTTATTGTTTAGTAATTTATTATATATCTAATAATAGATATATTGCTGGTTTAATTACTTGTTTAACAAATCGAATTGGAGATGTAGGTTTATTAATTTGTATTTCTTGAATGGTTTCTTATGGGAGATGACATTTTATTTTTTACAAAGAGTATTTTAGAGATTATTTATGCTTTTTAATTTTTATTTCTTGTTTTACAAGGAGAGCTCAAATTCCATTTTCTTGTTGACTCCCAGCTGCTATAGCAGCTCCAACTCCAGTTTCTTCTCTTGTTCATTCCTCTACTCTTGTAACTGCAGGTGTTTATTTATTAATTCGTTTTCATAATCAGTTATTTTTTAGTAAATTTTTACTATTTTTAAGAGTAATAACTATATTATTTTCTTCAATTTGTGCTAATTATGAATTTGATTTAAAAAAAATCATTGCTTTATCTACTTTAAGACAACTTGGTTTAATAATAGTTTCATTAATTTTAAATATAGTTGATCTTTCATTTTTACATTTATTAACTCATGCAATATTTAAGTCATTATTATTTTTGTGTTCAGGAATTTTTATTTTTTATATAAATGATAATCAGGATATTCGTTTAATAGGTTCCGTTTGTAATTGTATACCTTTCACCACTTCATGTTTTAATATTTCTTCATTAGCTTTATGTGGAATTCCTTTTTTATCAGGATTTTATTCAAAAGATTTAATTGTGGAAAGATATTCTTTATTAAATATAAATACATTTATTTTTATTATATTTTATATAAGATTAGGTCTTACTTCTAGCTATAGAATTCGATTACTTTATTATTCAATGATTATAAATAATAAACTTATAAGTATAAATATTATATTTGATAATTATAGATTAATAAAGTTAAGAATTTATTTTTTAACTTTTTTTTCTGTATTCTTTGGTTGTGTACAAATATGAATAATTAATTTAGATATAGAAATATCAATTATACCTTTTTTTTTAAAAATTATAACTTTGTTAATGGTTATTATAGGATTATGATTTGGAATTGAATTATTCAATTTTCCATTTGTTTTAAGTATAAAATTTTATTTTTTTAACAGAAAAATGTGATTTTTGTTTAGTCACTCTTTTTACTTATATAAAATGTTTTATAAAATTGGTTTATATTCAAATAATTATATTATGATATGGGGGGAATATTATGGGGCTATAGGTTTATCTTATTATTTGTCTAAGTCCTCTTTATTTATTCAGAACTTAATTAATAACAATATTAAGATGTTTATAATTACTTTTATTATTTTGTTTTTATTTTTTATTTAATTTTAATAGCTTATATGAGTAGCATGATACTGAAGATATCAGGGAATAATTGTTTATTGTTTAAAATATATTTATAAGTATATAAACTATTTTTTTATTGAAAATAAAATGTTTTATTTTAAACTACATAAATAAGAGATAAACGGAGTTAAACCGCTTAAAAATTTAGTTAGCAGCTAACTTTCTTTCTTGTTCTCTTTTAATTGGAAAAATTTCAATCTTTTTATTAACAATAAAATGCCTCTATTAAATTTGGCTTCAATTAAAACATGGGATATAATTCCTAATCTTAGGTCGAAACTAAAAGTAATATTTTACTTCTTTGTTAAAGATTAGTTAATAAACACCTTTTGATTGCAAATCAAATATTATAATTAAATATAACCCTTAGTTAGTTCAATTTAACATTCCATTATATCATTCGTGATATAAACCAATAATTAAGATAATAATAAAAATTAATGACGTTATTAATCAAAAAATTAATTTAGTATATTTTAAAATTATAATTATTGGTACAATAATAATAATTTCAATATCAAAAATTAAAAATAATACTGCAATTAAGAAAAAATGAATAGAAAATGGTAATCGTCTATATCTCATAGGGTTAAATCCACATTCAAACGGGGAGGACTTTTGTAAATCAATAATAGATTTTTTTCTTAATCTGATTAATAAAATAGAAATTATTAATATAATAATTATAACTGATATAATATTTATTAAAACTAAGTTAATTATTTATCCCATTATTATGGACTTATAAGTTGGAAGCTTACTATACTTTATATAATAGATAAATATATTCCTCATCAGTATACTCTTACATATAAGAAAAGTCAAACTACGTCTACGAAATGTCAATATCAAGCAGATGACTCAAATCCTACATGATGATAACTTGATTGATGAAGTTTAAAAATTCGGATTGATCTTACTATAATAAAAATAGTTCCTACAATTACATGAAATCCATGAAACCCTGTTCTTATAAAAAATGTTGATCCGTAAATGCAATCAGAAATACAAAAACTAGATTCGTTATATTCATAACCTTGTAAGATAGTAAAATAAATTCCTAAAATAATGGTTATTAAGATTCTTTGTATTGTTTGACTAAAGTTCTTGTTTATTAATGAGTTATGTGCTCATGTTATTGAAATTCCTGAAGATAGCAAAATTATAGTATTAAGTATTGGGATATTTATTGGATTAAATGGTTTAATTCCTAAAGGTGGTCATTGAAGACCAATTTCTATTGAAGGAGACAATCTTCTATGAAAGTATGCTCAAAAAAAGGATATAAAAAAAAGAACTTCAGATACAATAAATAAAATTATCCCTAATTTTATTCTTATAATAACTTTTTTAGTGTGTAATCCTTGAAATGTAGATTCTCGAACTACATCACGTCATCATTGAATTATTGTTAAAATAATAATTAAAATTCCTAATGTTATTAAATTTATATTAAGCTTATGAAATCATATAGTAAGTCCTGAGGTTAAAGTTATTACCCCAATTGACCCCGTAATAGGTCATGGTCTTATATCAACTAAGTGAAATGGGTGATTATTCATTTTATACTTCTCTAGAATATAATGTTGTTAATGTTATAAATACATAAGCTTGAATAATACATACAGCTATTTCAAATGTTATTAAAATAACAAATATAAATATTAATATTAATATTACACTTACTTGTGAATCTCCCAATAAAGATATTAATAAATGTCCTGCAATTATATTAGCAGTAAGTCGAACTCCTAATGATCCTGGACGAATTAAATTTCTAATGGTTTCAATTATTACTATAAATGGTATAAGTACAGAAGGTGTTCCAATTGGAACTAGATGAGTAAATATTATATTTGTATTATTCATTCACCCATAGATTATAAAAGAAACCCATATTGGTAGCGCAATTGATATAGAGAAAACTAAATGCGATGAACTAGTAAAAACGTATGGGAATAATCCTATTAAATTATTTATAAAAATAAAAATAAAAATTCTTACTATTATTATTCTTATACCTTTATAAGGTATAAGTATAGATATTTCTAAATTTAATACTTTAATAACATTATTATATATTAATATAATTTTATTAGGTATAAATCAAAAATTATACGGGATTATTATAATAAAAATGAATGTTCTTATTCAATTTAAATATATTATTCCTGTACATGGATCAAACACTGAAAATAAATTTGTTATCATTTTCAATTAAAATCAAAATTTTTAAATGTTTTTATTTTGGTACTACTTTTTAAATAATTAAAATAAATTAAGGAATTTATTATTATTAAACATATAATAAAAATTAATATTATATATATTCATCATATTGGTGATATTTGGGGCAATAAAAATTACTATAAAGTATTATTAACTTGACAAGTTAAAGTTTTTAGTTAAACTAAATTTTTCATTAAGAGTAGTCGCTAATTACTATAATTTGATTTAAGAGATCAATACTTGCTTTAAGTAACTTAATGAATAAAGAATTAATCAGTTTGTAAAAGATTTTATATTAATTCTCTCTAAACAAATTGGTATAAATCTATGGTTAGAACCACAAATTTCTGAACATTGTCCAAAATATATACCTGGCCGGCTAATATTAATGGTTCCTTGATTAATTCGTCCAGGGGAACAATCTACTTTAATTCCTAATGATGGAATAGTTCAAGAATGAATTACATCACTAGATGTAAATAATATTCGAATATTTGTATTAAAAGGTAAAACAATTTTATTGTCTGTTTCTAACAAACGAAAATCATTTATTTCTAAGTCATTAGTTGGTTTTATATATGAATCAAATTCAATTTTATTAAAATCTGAATATTCATAAGATCAATATCATTGATGACCAATAGATTTAATAGTTAATACTGGTAAGTTTGTTTCTTCTAACAAATATAAAATTCGTAATGAAGGAAATGCAATGAAAATTAATATAAGTGCTGGTATAATTGTTCAAATTAATTCAATTATTTGACCTTCTAATAAATATCGATTTACAAATTTATTAACTATTAATGAAATTATTATATAAAATACAATTAAGGTAATTATTATAATAATTATTATTGAGTGGTCATGAAATATAATTAAGTGTTCTATTAAAGGTGATACTGAATCTTGAAAAGAAAATATTATTCATGTTGAGATTTCTAATAAAATTTAATATTTATATATGAATCTTAAGTTCATTGCACTAATCTGCCATATTAGAAATTAGTTAATATAGGAAGTTCAGAATAAGAGTGTTCTTCTGGGGGAGTTTGCTGGTATCATTCAATTGATGATAATATGTTGTTAGAGAAAATTACATTTCGATTGGAAATTATTCTCTCTCAAATAATAAAAATTATAAATATAACTCTGATTAGGGAGATTAATCTACCAATTGAAGAAACTACATTTCATATTGTATATGAATCTGGGTAGTCTGAATAACGTCGAGGTAAACCTCTTAATCCTAAAAAATGCTGAGGGAAAAAAGTTAAATTAACTCCAATAAACATAATTGAGAATTGAATTTTTAATCAATTTGGGGATATTGATAAACCAGAAAATAATGGATACCACTGAATAAATCCAGCTATAATTGCAAATACAGCACCTATTGATAATACGTAATGAAAATGAGCAACAACATAATATGTATCATGTAATGCTAAATCAATTGATGAATTTGATAGTACAATACCTGTTAATCCACCTATAGTAAATAAAAAAACAAAACCTAATGATCAAATTATTGAAATTGAAAATTTTAATGATACTCCATGTATTGTAGCTATTCAACTAAAAATCCTAATACCTGTAGGTACAGCAATAATTATTGTTGCAGAGGTAAAATAAGCTCGTGTATCCACGTCTATACCTACAGTAAATATGTGGTGAGCTCAAACAACAAAACCTAGTAATCCAATTGAAATTATAGCATATAATATTCCAATATATCCAAATGATTCATTTTTTCCTCTTTCTTGTCTTACAATATGTGAAATTAATCCAAATCCAGGTAAAATAAGAATATAAACTTCTGGATGACCAAAAAATCAGAATAAATGTTGATAAAGAATTGGATCTCCCCCTCCTGAGGGGTCAAAAAAAGAGGTATTAATATTGCGGTCAGTAAGTAATATAGTGATTGCACCTGCTAAAACAGGTAATGAAAGTAATAATAAAACAGCGGTAATTAAAACTGATCAAACAAATAAATGAGTTTGATCAAACTTCATACCATATCTACGTATATTGATTACTGTTGTAATAAAGTTAACTGCCCCTAAAATTGAAGAAATACCAGCTAAATGTAGTGAAAAAATTGCTAAGTCAACTCTTGCTCCTGAATGAGCAATATTTGAAGATAGGGGTGGATAAACAGTTCATCCAGTACCAGCCCCTATTTCTACTATTGATCTAGTAATTAATAAACATAAAGAAGGTGGAAGTAATCAAAATCTTATATTATTTATTCGAGGAAATGCTATATCAGGAGCCCCAATTATTAATGGGACTAGTCAATTTCCAAAACCCCCAATTATAATAGGTATAACTATAAAAAAAATTATAATAAAGGCATGAGAAGTAACCACTACATTATATACTTGGTCATTGTTAATATAAGATCCTGGTTGACCCAATTCAACCCGAATAATTATTCTTAATATTATACCCAATATTCCTGATCAAATACCAAAAACAAAGTATATTGTACCAATATCTTTATGATTAGTAGAAAATAACCATTTATTCATTAAGGTGTCTGATAAAAGTAATAAACTGTAAATTTATAAATGGGAAATTTCCTCCTTAATACTATTTTTGGTCTTATAGTTTAATAAAAATATAAAATTGCAAATTTTAAGATGATTAATTCCTAAGACTTATAAAGGAATATTTTTAACTTTGAAGGTTAATAGTTTAATTTAACTTAAAGACTTAAGTTAAAATCTTTAAAGTTAAAAATATTGGAAATCCTATCAAATTGATTAATAGGGTTAAAAATCTAATACTTGAATTTTTTATAATATTTCATTTTAGAATAGATGAAAAAAATATTGAAATAAAAGATAATCGAATATAATAAAAAATAACTAGTAATGCAGTTATGATTAAAATAATTAATAAAATTAAGTTATTATTATTTAATAAAAATTCAATAATAATAAGTTTATTTAAGAAACCTAAAAAAGGAGGTAAACCTCCTATTGATAGTATAGATAATCAAAAAACTATTTTTTTGGAAAAATCAAACTCAATTATAACAATTTGATTAATATAATTAGAATTTAAAGAAAAAATTATTATTAAAATTAATATTAAAATCAAACCATAAATTAAAAAGTAAACTAATCATAAAGAGTAATCATGTACACATAAAATAACTAACCCTAAATTATAAATAGATGAAAAGGCTAATAATTTTCGAATAGAATTTTGGATTAATCCAGACACTGACCCAATAATTATAGTTAATAAAGATATTATTATTAATTCATAATTCATTAATCCAATAATAAATAAAGGTACTAATTTTATAATAAAAAGCATAATGAATAAACATAAATAATTTAATCCCTCTACTACTCTTAATACTCATATATGAAATGGAGCTACCCCTAATTTTAATAATAATGATAAAGAAATAATTAACCCTCCAATGTTAATTATGTTTATAATTAAAATTATTACCCCAATTAATAAAAGAGAGGATCTAAAACTTTGTATAATAAAATATTTTATGGATGATTCAGAATTTAATAAATTCCCATCTACTATTACAGGAATAAACGAAAGTAAAGAAATTTCAAGTCCAATTCAAATTGTAATTATATTATTAGAACATAAAGAAACTATAACCCCCAATATTATAGATCTTAAAAATAATAATAAACTTGTATTAATTAAAAAGAAGAAGATTATACCTCTATAATTAGGGTATGAACCTAAAAGCTTAAATTAGCTTATCTTTTTATGTTTTGTAAAATGGTGTATATGCACATTAGTTTTTGATACTAGAAGATAAGATTAAACCTTATTTTTACAATAATCAATAAGAATACTTAAGTATATAATTTATTCTATCAAAATAATCCTTTAATCAGGCACCTTATTCTTTATTATTAACTATAAATAGTTTAAAAACATGGAATTCTAATCTTGTGTTT